CCCAAGAGAACAACTACATCTTTAGATTTCGATATTCGATACTAGCCCTACTTAAGACATAGAAATCGGAGAAAAACTTCTTCTTTATATTGTTGTTTCATACAATCCCGTCCCGTCCTTATATACGATATACGAAGATAGGCAGAAGGGTATATTAGTATTGATATTTATATTCCTTAATGGGTCTTCCCCGGGCAGTTATAATAGCGGTTTCCCGAGCATCCGATTGAGATTTGTAAGCCCTACTTATACAGATAAGGTAGGCAAGGCTGTAAGAATAAGACCAAGATCAGACATAAATGGACTCCAGACTAGAAAGTTCTTCTATTGTAGTAGGCTTTTCCCCCTAGGGAGAAAAAGGAAAGGAGCAGTTCCTGCCTGGGAACGTTGTATGGCTCGCACGAGAGTCCCTGATGCGGGCCGGCACTGTTCGAGAAAATCAAAGCAGACCTTGGGGGACTGACCCGAGCTATAGACAAAGAAGGACTTTTATAGATAGAATAAGGCACTCAGACATCAAAAAGAGGGCTACTTCACTATGAATGGTAACATATGAATTGAGACTAATGCGACGGGTATCAATTACCAAAAACGACTCGACCACTAACTCAGTCCCGCGGGACATTTCTAACACAAGGCCGAAGATGGATGCGAAGAATATTTGAAACCACTCTCGAACCATCACACGGATTCCAACCCAACAGCCCATGATATAGTAAGAACAGAATGGAAAGGGCAAAAAAACGAATGATTCTATACGCAGACGACTTGACTATAGTATAGGTCGGATGTTTCCGTGAGCAGTAAGCAGCAGATCTCCCCTCATTGATTTTGGGAAAGATGGTGGCCGCCTGTGAATTCTTTCAAGGCAAGGGGCGGCCTGCATTGTTGTTTACTCTGATCCGGTCGAGGTGGTTTTCGTTTACCAGCGCGTAGGCGGTCTAAGTTCCTATGACCGAGTCTTTCTGGCCCCTGTGAACATCTTTTCTTAATGTATTAAAGAGGGCCTCTCTAACCGGTGAAAAGTGGTGGGTGTCCACTAACGGCCATTCCTGGCTCGGCTCCGATAACGCAATTCCGGAAGGAGTCGGTAGTTGGGCACTGGATCCCTTCGGACCTGGAGAACGTGTGACGCTGGGTCGGGGTTTGGTGAACCAACAGGTCGCTCCTCTAGTTGAAGTATCGGGCCCCTTTTTCTTTCGTTGCCTAGGTTACACCTTCGGAATACCCCATAAGGGAATTTCTATCTAAATCCCTCAATCTTCACTTTACGCCACGCCGACTCTCCTTTCGTCATAAGGCGTGGAATTAGACCAAGGGGAATCTCCATAGGAAGTAGTCCCTCAGATTTCGCACGTAGGAGATCGAGACCCCCTGGGCTATGAGGAAAGATGTAGATCGATCGCCTCAGATAGACAACTACATAGAGGGTCTCTACAAGTCTATATATTCTTTTTTATTTCGTTCCCCCACCAATGAGGTCCGCAAGTTTCACATCTAAGTAATACCCGATCCGATAGTTTACGATATATATTTGACAACAACATTCTAAGCTAAGAAAGGAGATTTTTAGATATCGGTAGTTGTCCGGTCGTACCCAAACAGTAAGATTCCAGAGGGAAATGCACCTAAGATCAAATATTTCGAGCCGGCTTCCGTGGAAAATTCAGACTTTCTTTTTGATGCTGCCATCACATAAAAACATAAACTTTGAGGCTCAATAGCTAAATACATGGCAATTGAATCATGAGCCGAGATCATAAAGAGCATACTGCGAGTAGGAAGTGGAATTAATACAATGAATTCAGAAGCATCAAACCTCTCTTGTTCGGAAGAATCGAAACACATCGAAATGGTACCAGCCGTACTTAATAATAGAAGGATTTGGCAGAAATATGTAAAATTATCCCTCCTAAAAAGATTATTCCGGAATAAATGGGCAATAGTTAGGAGAGGTGCGCCAGCGGCGAGCAGAAGCAAGGTTATTAGATACCTCAGGAAAGCCCGGCCAGAACCACACGTGCAAGTTTCCCTGCATGTGGCTCGTCCGTGATAACTTATTCGGATTTGCGCGAACTAGCGGACCGATCACTAAGTGGGGATGCTCCCTCCAGCATGAGCGAACCTTTTCGAAACTGGTTAGGAATGGGCGTCACTATCCCAGCCCGGATCCAGCCAGGTTTTATTGATCATGTCTCCTTCCCCCCTTGTCTTGGGGCATCTTTCTTTGGCTTTACGAGATAAAGCCCGCCATCAAAGTCTTTCTCTTCTCGTCCTGGATCATATTCCGGTGCGTCCACAGAAGAGGAAATAGCAATGCATCTTGCTCAGCAGGCGTAGCTTGGAGTGGGAGTGTAGCGTGGGTAAGGTAAGGAAAGTGGCCGCCAGAGAGGAAGCCAAACCGGCCTCTTAAGCGCAGCTAATATGCGCCAGATAAAGCCTGGTGCCGGAGGTAAGCTCTATTCTATTCGGCCTGGAGCATAGATTCCCCATAACGAATAGGCTAGCTCTATCTCTCGCCTATCCTGTGCTCGAGAAGGCCCCCCAGTTCCTCGGCAGCACCTCGAGGTGCATTTAGTTGTCTTACATGAGACTTAGGATATTCCTCACTCCATGGCATGGCGCCTTTCGCTTATCCATTCCGCCCGTCCAGACGCGGCGCCCTTTTTCATTATCATCTACCGCCCTTTCTTTCCTCCCGGCTATTCACGCATGAAGATCGTCGTATGTATGCTCGACTTCGGTTGCCGGCGCGTGTAGGTAGGAGTACATTATGGCAGGATCAGTCACCCGGGCAAACCTACCCTCCTCCGAGAAGAATTGTGCTATGCCCCCCCGATCCCTATAGAGCGAAAGAGCTGCCTGGTGATCCCTAGGTTGCAGCACGCCCGGTCGTTAACTCCTCGCGCCGCTGCCGCCGTTTCTAGGACCGACCGACGCCTCACCTGCACAGGTACCTACGTAGTGTCGGTCGCACATTCAACATAGCGTTCGGACTCATGTGCCTTCCAGAACCTGGGGTATTCGAGCCAGCTGCGTACGATTAGCCAGCCTTGCGGCTGCAAAAGGATTAGACGTCCTCCCATGCTACGGTTCCCCGCGGTCCGAACCCGGTGCCGCATTAGGTTAGGGAGCTGGGCTTTTTTCGCTCCTCTCACATTCGTTCGAGCTGCTTCGCTCCTCCGCATCCCAAAGCGCGCTGCCCTCCTAGGCGCACAACACTAAGTAATCCAAGCCAACCCACATTACTGACTAACGGTGGATAATCATATTTCTTAGAGGTACTAAATACAACTCCATGAATGAGCAAGATGGAGGTTGCATTAATGATAAAGATCTCTGGGGAAACCGCTAAAAAAAGATTGAACATGTGGGAGGCGAACGAATTCTGTTTTCATTTTCCCCGTATGGAGCCCTGAGTTACTTACGAAAGTTGTACCGAGGGGGTCCCAAACAGGCTACGCCCGCGGAGCAGAAGAGCGCTCCTCCTCTAAAGCCCTACCCCTGGAACCCCACTTAGAATATTGGAAAGGAAATCTGTGGATGTTGTTGTTATTTGTTGTTATAAAGGCTTCCCAATCCTCTAAGAATTGTAGAAAGATAGGGGATGGGGGTTCCATAGGAAGAAAGTGTGGGAGTAGGCTTTCGTAGGCATCACTAGATGGATAATCTACTAAAGCCGATAGCACTGATTTAACATCAGAATCGACGGGCGTATAATCAAGCGAACGCAACATGCGCGTCGCCCTTATGACAAGGAGATTTTCTAGTGAAATTTGGCGGTCAACTGCTCGTTGGTCTTCCATGGAAAGACTTCCAACCAGAGGAAAGATTGGTTGATAGGGTTCCTCTAGTGGTTCGAGCGGTTGGTTCAAATCGGGGAGCAAGGGCTCATTCAAGTCTGGCAGCATGGGACTTGCTGCGTTTTGAAATCCTAATTGCCATGGTTCCGCTGCATCACAAAAAGAAATTGCTAGAAAGTCCAAAAAGCAAATGGGCTTGTTAAAGCAGCAAATGAAAAGATAAATTATAATGAGACAGGCTAAGGCAAAGGTGGAAGGTTTCGTCTGCTTAAGCTCCGGGGAAGAACTTTTCTTATTATCTAACCTTTCTTTCATTTTATCTGACATATCTTTCATACCTTACCTTCTGATGAACATAGTGATCTGCTTTACTGAAGAAAGACTTTTGTTTGTCGGAAATTGCCGGTTGGTTGATCCGGAAAAGCATGGGTGGGAGTCGAAAGGCGGTCGAGTTAAGTAAAGACTGACTACAATGAAATCCTGGAACACTTTCTATATCTCTTTTTCCTCAAAGACAGAGCATTTTCGATCTTAGGCGATCTCAGGTTACCGACTCTCCGGCCTCATTTCGAGGCACGATTGGAGAGCTCCTTGGGCCTGCCGCTTTCTCAATCGAAAAGAAAAACTGTCAAGATGAGATATGATAGAGGATGTTCTCTATATACGCAATTTCTTTGAAATGAAATTGCTTGCTTGTGGTCAATTCACAGCAGAATCAGAACTTGAATGAGATGCCTTGGCAGTGGCGCAGGAAGAGCATAGGGAGAGGATGAAGGCTTAGTTAGTGCTTGGGGAAAGGCTGAGGTACGAAGTCGCTCGAGAGATGGAGATAGGCGAAACACTTGACTTTACAGAGTACGATGGTGGACGGAGGGTCTAAAGAGCCTAATCCAGTACAGATCAGATCATAAATCGCTCTACGCTTTGAGCCGGCTAAGTCTTTCAAGTCCACTGATGCCTTTTGAACACCATCTTTTCTCTTCCTTCAACCCGGATGACAACAGTTCCAGTGAGACCAGCTTCATCAATAGCAGGGTCTTAGCTTAAGATAGAAAACTAAAGGTTGCACGTGCTGGGGTTGGGATTCTTTCTTATTTATATATAGCAAATTCCTCGCTGGCCGATCCCCCCTTTCACCCGGTTCTATTAAAAAATATATTTCCCGATGTGATTACTTTCTTTTTACCCGAGGTTGAATCAATTGTTTCAGCTCTGGTTCAAATGGTTTCAGGGGTTGGTTAGGAAAGGCTTATCCGCTGTTCTAGAGTCGTGTTAGGTGGGAATTCTCATTTTTTTTTTCCGTGGTGAGGTTGACGTTCAAGAGAAAGAGATTCATATTCAAGTTCCCCCAGGCCAAGGGGGGGCAATCAAGCCTTTTTGGTTCAGCTAGCCCAAAGTGAGTCGGAATTTCAACTGGCAATAAGGAGATTGGTTAAAAGAAAGCCTTAAGCGCAAGCACTAAGGGAATCCCATTAGAAAGCATTAAATTAGCATTAGCAAGGACGGACGGTTGGTAGTTGGTAAACTAAAGAAGAACTAGGCTATGGCTCAACTTGCAGCAAGTCTAGACTTCCCTGGCTTAGCAGGAGGAATTGGATATTGAACCCTTTAGTCTGGGACTTAAGGAAGTTACGGAGGAAAGCGCGAACGGTATAACAATAGGGAAGAGGCTTGTTTAGCATAGGGCTAAAAAGAAGCCCTATAAGCTGAAATATAGTACCCGTAAACCCCTTAGTTCCTCTTCTTTATCTAGGGGGCGGCTTTGAAAGAAACAAACAAAAAAAAAGGCTACTTACTAGCTTTGCGATAGGAGCTTGCGCGTGGGCCCAAGCTCTATAGGAAAGAAAATAGCATAGAACATAGAAGCGGCTACTCTTTTGCGTTAGGAGTTATGTTATTGTCGTTTAGTTTAGCTTTCATTTAGGAGTGATCCTTATCGCAATCAAGCTGTGTCAGTTCCTATTGCTCTAAGACTGACAAGACAATAGGATAAGGGAAGTCAGGAAGGGAACCATAGAAAGGATAAAGGCTGCTGGTAGAGCCAGAGAAGAATCCGGAAAAGGGATTGGAGGCAGATCCGGACCCGAACGAAAGAGCTCTGCGGCGGTCGGTCTCTCACTTCATCTCGATGGTATTGTAGTCTAGTTTGAAAGGAACTAACTCAAGGACTGAGAAGCTCGAACGAGCAGCAGCTGCCATGCCTTGAAATGAATCCCAACAACCGGAGAGATAGATAGATGGAGCGGATAGAAGAACTGGCCTACCTCCCCTAACTGCAACTGTTATCGCTGGTTGAACCGGCTAAGCCACCTCCGCTATATAAGCTTAATTAGCTCGCCTCGTCGAAATACATTTTTGGGACGTATTCTCTGTCATATTCCAGCAGAGTCAAGGCCCATTTTGCTAATCGGCCTGTCAAGACTGCTTTGGTCATCAAATCTTTGTTTGATAGGACCGACTCTGGATATCAATTTGATTTGGTGTTCAAGTAGGTAGTGCCTTAACTTTTTCCACTTCGAAAGCTTCACCATACGGGAATGCCACATTCACTCGCTTTCGGGGACTTCCAACAACACTGGCTGAGGAAGGAAGCTAATTCCTTGCTTCAGGAAAGCAGCTAAAACAAAGAAATAGACAGACTTAGACGAGGGCATCTTGAACCCCTCTCCCTACGGTCGAGTTAGCCCCTTTAGGTCAGGGGCGGGCTAGCGCGTGCATTCGTTTTTCAGCTGGGCCCGAGAGAATGAGGTTCAAGACCTGTCTAAAGCGAACCGGCAGTGTGGTAAGCGCAGAGCGAGCACATGGCGGATACAAACAAGACCGGGGCAAGCGAATCCAGCCTAATGGAGCACAGATACAATTGACATTGCCTCCTCTTGCGAAGATTGGGTTAAGTTCAGCCATTCCTAGGCTTTCCCGTATCCCTTGGAGTCGGTTAAGGACGGAAAGAAAGAGAAGTCTCCAGTAAGGTTTTTGTTAAAGCTTAAGACGGGCACACCCGGCGAAAGGATACGTAGGTTTTTCTTCCTTCTTCTAAATGGGATCCTCCTCACCGGAAAGTTCCCCTTTTGGGCTGGAACTGTAAGTAGCCTTAAGGCTACTTACAACAGTATAAGTCAGAACAATCAATCAGACTCACCTACATCCTCTGATCTAGGATGTAGCAGCTAGGAATCGCGCAACTGAGAAAGAAGCATGACCAGTTGAGCTCAAAGAACAAGAAAGGGAAGCACGCTTTGGAACAATCACAAAAGAGGATTCCCCGGGTATTTATAAGGACGGACCGCATACCAACCATTCCTTTTTGGAATGGAAAGAAGAAAGGATGGTCGTAGATCACTGATGTCGAATTCACGAAAAAAATCATATGAAAGAATCGTCAGATTTTGGGTTCCCGGAGTAGACGGTTTTGAATGGAGAATGAATGAAATAGAATAGTCTGGCAGAATCCCTATGATAGAGAAAGTGCGGAGCCTCCCACTTGTCGGGGTTACCGGGCAACCTAATTATGAATTTCTATCAATGTCGGGATAGACAGAGGTCTAGGATAGTACGCTATCGGAGTGAGACCGGGGTACAGTAACGAAGTTAGACCGAAATGAACGACTCAATTCCTCTAGAAGAAAGGAGAGAGAAAGAACAACCAATTCTATGAAACAAGATTTTATTTACTAGGTTCGGTTGCTACTAGTCCGGGTTACCTCAGAGATAGAGCCTTTAGGGGAGAAAAACAACCAACCTAGTTCTTGCGCGAAATGTCCTGCTAACATAGGAGCACTCCTACTAAGATAAGAAATGGAAGAGCAAACCTCTTCTTCGATCTTTCCTTGGGTTTCACAGACTTTGCTTTTGATGGAAGGAGATAAAATAGTATTTTTATCTGACATCTCAGAGGAGGAGGTCGAATTAGACGAGAGGGGAGACTGGGGATCATTAGAAATTAGTAGAACATTACTAGGGGATGGGGGCGGCGTCAAGGCAGGACACAATATTTCGTTAACCAAAGGACTAAGGCTTTCCTTACTAACCACCAACCCAATCTCGAAGAAAGACTCAAAGTGACTACATCTCCTCGTCAATTTGGGCATGAGCTCGCAGCCTAGATTATGGGGGCGAAGGAGTCAAATCTTTCATCGGCAGCCATAGCTCCAATCCTAAATTAGCTAGTTCAGACGATTGAACAAGAAACCCCATGAGTTGTTGGGTTCGAAAGATATGATTGCTTAAGAAGAAAGAGATTTAACTCACTATGGAAGGTGCTGTTTTCAGTTCTTGTGACTACGCTTTCTGTGGTTCGAGATATAGGGAAATGCCTAAGTTCTCCCAGCTCGATGCTCATGCATGACCCTCTTTCGGTTCCAGAGATATAGAGTTCAGTGACTGTAGGGCTTTTTGCTAAGGCAGATCCTGATCGGAGGGGATACAACTCACTGGGTAGAGTCTCTTTCGCCTACAGGGGTAGGCATTCCAATGAAGTTCCATTATTCTTTTTGCTGGGAAGGACTCCGCTCTTTGAAAGCGTGAACGCTATTTACTTAAATAAGTAAAAGTAAAGGAAGAGATGGGTTGGCTCCTTCTCTTTCTTTCTGGCTTAGCCTACCAGGGAAATAGCTCCTTTGATAGCACTGGAAGAGCGGATTCGATTCCTCGTTCAGCTAGCCCCTTATTATTAGTAAGATAGGGAAAAGCCCTATCTTTTATTAGTAAAGTGCTAACGTCTGCTTTCTTTAGTTTGCTAAATCTATCGCGAGATGTTGGCATGCATCCGCGTCTCCTCCTTGCTTATTAGTCGAGTGCGAGTGAAGCCAGTCCAGTCCCTGCTGCAATTGATCCATCTTTTGAAAGCTATTCCTTTCCCCCGTCCAGGACCATGGCACTTCTTGTTCCAATGACAGATCGGATACTTTATTCCTTTCTCCTCTACAGGATCAGGAGGCTAACCTCTATTAGAAATGGCTTTCTTTGGTTGTTCCGCGGGATGCCTTTTCGGTGACGTATAAAAGAGACAGCTTGTGCATCTTTGCTTAAGATAGAAAGCTTTTTTTAATTGAATTAGCTATAAGCTTAAGAATGCCATGCTTGATTAATTAGGAGAGTCAAGGGGGAAGGCTTTATTACTATTTAGGGGCGTTAGCGTAGCTCACTTCTGCTTAGTTTCACTAATCCTGAATATGAATACCCTGTGAGCTTCAGGCAGGGAAAAATTAGAGTCGCTCCCCGTCGAGTGGGGGAACAATGTAATTGTAGAGTAAGTTCATTTCCCGTTTAGGATTTCTCTTGACTTCCTCTAGTAGCTAGTTTAGAGTTCCCTTCCGAGCCTAGTAAGGTCTTGAAGAGCAATCACTTGGACCTCTACCGTATCTTACTTACCCCAGTTCCGCTTAATCCCTATTAAACTTCTTCTTCAGCCCATGATTGATTGATTTATTGAACTCGGCTTTGACTTCCCCTTGCCCACTAGAGCAGTTCCTTCAGCGGAAGAACTTATCCGTCCTCCCGTTGATTGATAAGGGGTTAGAGAATCTAATCACTCCCTAGAAATGCCATCCCCTCCTTCTGTTCAATCCCTTCCCTCCCTCGATCCTTTGCTTCGTTGGTTTGGTTGCTTACTGATACCCTTCAAAGTAGTGTTCAAACCCCCCTTTTCTTTCGTCTGTCAATCGTTCCAGTCCCTTTACTAGGCAGCAGCAAGGAAGATCTCTCTTAGCCCTCGTTACGTTAGGAAAGGCAGTTCACTCGTAAGGCCCCAAGGTAGGCTCGGTTCCTGGAGCGACCTGAAGATGGGACTCACCCCTTCCCAAGGAGGGCACTGTGGGAATTTGGAGCGAATCGAGCTTGGTTTGGTCGCCCTAAGCCTAAGCCCCTGTAAGCTAGTAAAGAATTCATTCAATTCTTCACTAGTCCTAAAGAAAAGAAGAAGTTTCGACTTTTTCATCCAAGGCATTTGTGGTACCACTATGAAGCCAATCTTGCCAAGTCTTTCACACTGGGATTCTCACTGAACGAAGTCTCACAGCTTGGTCTTTCTACTAAAAAGTCTCCGCTACACGGAATAGCAAAAGAAAGATTGATGATTTCAGTTTCACAGCTTGACATTCCACATTCCTTTGTCATTCACTGCTGAGAGTCAGACCCCTTAAGATAAATGCTACAAAGCTCAAAGAGAAAGGGATTTCGACCTCATCAGACGACCAATCGAACCCTATGATTTCATAATCTAGGATATCAAAGAGGAGGTGAAGAATTTACTACTATGAAGAAGATTCGCCAGAACATGAGAGATTGGAATAGAGGGATTTTTCCAAGCCTTTTTAGAATCAATCTATCACACGCTTAGAGACAGAAAGATCCAAGACTAGCCCAAGGAAAGTAAAAAAAGACTGAGAAGAATACCCAGTAGAAAGAAAGGGCTTTGATCCATAGCATGAAGTAGGCCTGAGGGCTACGAGACAAAGAAGAGACTCCGAAAATGAACATCGGCTTCAGACCTTAACCTTAGACGTACCGTACTTCCTCAAGATGAACCAGCTGTATCGATTCTCCAATCCCTGGACTTTCGCTTCTAGCACTGACATCTAATTGAGTAGCGAGTTGAGCCCCTACTATGACTAAGAGAAGCTCATCGTCCAGGAGAAGAAACCACTCTACTTCCCGCTTAGAGCATGAAAGGGTCCGGAATCATAGGATCGGAACGAGCTTTCTCTCCAATCCACTTGGCGAAAGACATCCCATCCCAGGGAAAAAGCAAGTCAGACTGAGTTCAATTAGTCCCGTCCTTCCTTCCGGGAATGGAGGGAGGTCTTAAATTCGATTCTTTCTCTCCTGTGGTCTAAATCCCAATAATTTTGGATCGCCTTTTGATGGCATGAGCTTGGCTTCTTCGGATGCTAATGTCGGAAATCCTCTTCCCGGATCATCGAAGGAAGTTCCCCATTTTCGATACGTGCCTGCTGCCGATAGGTAGCTCATCCCTTGCCTTGCTTGATAGTTCAAGGCGTAGGAGCAAGATGCAGGAAAGCCAGGTGCTAGCTAGGTGTGGTCTCCTGCCATTGGCTTAGCCTTAGCTCAACCCTTGCAATTGGTCAGCTACACACGTCGCTTTCATTTCCTCTTTTATATCCCCACGCGAATAGATTCCTTGCCTTGACTTGCCCTAAGCAATAGGGATTCAATCCAGCCATAGGCCATAGCTAAGAGCATAGCAGGGAAAGGAAAGCTTTTCCTGCTAATTAGGTGCTATCATCGTATTATAATGATCATCCCGTCTGCCTTTCTGCTTGAAAGCTTGAACCAGGTCTTGGAATCGGCATTACCGCAGCTAGGATAGATGCTCTTTATCTTGTTTAGCTGGGACCAAGAATTGCCATAGTTGAAGAAGTTTCCTTTTGTGGTCTCCCTTATATAAGAGAAAGTAACTCTAGTGGTCTGCCCCTGTAACTAACAATTTCATAAGTAAGAGAAGAAAGTAGCGGATGAAAGGTATGCCACATAGGCTAGCCCTCCTCGCTTGCATGCCTTGTGGAAAAGTAGACTGAAAATGGTGTATAAATAAAGAAGAGTCACGCTCTTGAAGCCCTAAGAAATAGGCTTAATCGGTTCGAATCCGAATTGGGGGCATCGTCTTGGAGTGTTACGAGAATGAGAACTCATTTTAATTTCATTTTCTGACTCATTCTCTTTGATTGCTTTAAGTCGCCCGTTTCCTTATCCTTAGTTTCACACTAAGCTCTTCAATCCTTTCTTTTGTGCATCTTTCTTTTCCCATGCATTTCCGGATCTCCCAACCAATAGAAACCTTGACTCCGGACCAAAGGGAAAGGCAGGCTTATGTCACTCTCAAATGGAGCGATAGACCGGATGATGCGCAATAACCTGATCTTTCTATATGAAATTTGACGATCATAGCTTGATTATAGTCTGGATCCCATTATCCTTCTAGAGGAAGAATGGAGTCCAGGTTAAAGGACGAGGGAAGATTTCTTCTTTCAATAGGCGTAGCTGCTTCGGATCCTGACTTTGTCTCAATAGAATCCCTTTATGAGTGAACGGATTCTCTAGTGGAAACTAGTCCTTAGAAAGAGCAAGGGAGGGATGCAACCTTTCGTTACCCACTCAGCTCCTGTGCTCTATCAAGCTTCAAGAAAAAACATTGCAGGAATAGGGCTGGAAAGCTGTTCACTTCTCAACGTTAGGTCTCCTCTTCTTCTGGCTTAATGCCTGAAGGGAAAGACTTCAAGTCAGCCTGAGTTAAACCCTTTTCTTGAACTGTAGACTATGCGTGTCGCGTGCTCGATCGTTTCGCTGAACTGAACTTTCATTAAAAAAGAAAGAAGAGAAAGGGAGTTGGCGCCTACATAACAGGTTGCTTGCTTACCAAGCCATCCTGGCTTTTCGCTCCTCCAGTTCGATTATTATTAAATTCAAGTTTCAGGGAAAGCTTTCAAAAGGGGCCATAAGAGATTTGGTTTAATGCTCAAAATTTCTATCCATTCTTGATACTCGGACTTCTTGTCCGGTATCTCTAAGTTGGAAAGAATTGTTCTGGCATAGCTCCAAGCCCGCGCGTTTTCTTCTGCCGAGGGGACAGAAAGCTTATATTTAGGAAGCCCTCGGGTTTTTAAATGTTGTAATTGGTTAAAAACCAAATTGTGTAACTTGTGTTTAAAGAACGAAAGTTCTATGGGATTGGTATCGCCCGCATCTGGGGATAAACTACCAGCAGGCCCGGGGACAGAGGAAGAGGACGAGTTCGTATTTGGCTCCTCCAACAGCGTGGTCCAGCCCGGGCTGTCGGGCCCACCCACCGAGGAGTCCCCCTCCCCCTCTAAGGACCACGTCCACTCAGAGCCGCTAGACTCGAGCGGAATCTCTGGCGGAGTAGTATGTGGGATAACCTGGGCAGTCGGCGGCACGTCTATCCCATCATAGCTAAAGGCGAAATTGCCACCCCAAAAGTCCCCGAGGAGGAGCCCTATAAGCATAGAAAGAAGAAGTGGTGCATATTGTGGTTGTTTTAGTACTTCTGTCAGCCTTGCACCTCTATTGAGTAATGCCTGAGTCGACCCCTTCTCCCGAACTTCCTACAGGCCAGGCTGGCTTTTCTAAAAAAAGGTTGTTCAGGGTCGGAACGAGTAAGCCTCGAGAGACTCACTTATTGGAAAAGATGATGTTAAGCTTCCTACCATTGGCCTCCCTGCGCCCGCAGACGGATGCTCGTAACATAACATCTCCTCGCTTGAGCATCTTTATATGAAAATAGTTCTGTTATAACAACGGAAAAATTTAGGACCATGCCTCCACTTATGGTAACCAAATCCGGATTGGCGTCGAGTCCGTTGTGAGAGGCGCTTAAAAGGCCGTTAAGGCATTACACTAAGGGGTGAACCCACAGGGGAGGGGAGAGGTTGCTTCCTAAAAACTACTGGGTTTGGCTCGTTGCCTTTGATTCCTTACCCATAGCATAAGATAAAGGGTGCGTGCTTCAACATCTAAGTTTCACACAAGGAACCTCCTGCTCTTAGGTGTTCTCTGTCCCGATTTCCCGGTCCTAGAAATCTAAATAAGATAGGTCGTAGCTTGGTTATCAATAGGCTTGGAAGAGGGGCTAGTCAAGAAAGCGGCGCATTCATGGTGTCTGGAATCAAGGTCAATAAAATGAATCTATCTAGTAGGGGCTTAGTTCTATTAAAGATTAAGGCGAGGGAATAAACTCTGGGCCCCGAGGTAAGATATAGAGTGTGCAGCGACTGCCTTCTCTCTTTTGGCTGTCGATTGCATGCAGTTTTCCCGATTTCTTTCGTTCTCCTTTTCGCTTTATTTGATTTCCATTCTCAGAACTATACTCTGAACTCTTAGTCAGACTGTATAATCTAATAGGAAGAGGCATACTAGACTTAACTGCTAGCAGTGAGAATAGCCGAAGCTGATAACCCGATGGAATCCGCTCTTATAGGAGGAATTCCCTTAGTTATCGGAATCCGGGTACAAGCTGCTATCGAATAGGCGCTGTTCACACGCACGTCTTGGTGAATAAGCTGTGATCACTCTACGACTTTCTGTTCAGCACGCTAGCTTGGCTTATGGCTTTGCTCCTTTACTTCTGTTGTCGGCATACCGGTCTTGGCCTTTTGCTTGGCGCGTTGCCGGAATAGGCTGTGATGCCAGATAGTGAAGTTCGAAGGGCCTTTCTTTATCACCGTAAGTAGCAATAGACTGATCTTAGCCCGAACCTACAGATTTACGCTTTGACGCCCGAAAGCTAAAGCAACGTCGTTCCGCTGGAGTGGAGGGCTTACTGGCTTTAAGCTGAGCTTCTTCTGCAACTGGCTGATCGGATGGACTTTTGTTTAACTTACAGACTGACCGCTAGAATGAAAAGAGGCTTGCTCAGGACGGGAAAGGAATGCCTTAAAGAAAACTCCCACTTAATGACCTGCATCGTCTATTCTCGCTCGACCACTTGTGTACGTAAAGTATACGTGTACGTGGCGGACGGAAAGAGACTCCCTGGTAACTTACTAAGGGGATTCCTTAAATGGTTTGTCTCTTTTCGGGTAAACACTGTAACCAAGCAAGTAGGCAAAAAAAAAGAAAGCTCTTCTGGAACACTATCTTATCCCCTAGGGAAAGTATTCTACCTCGTTGGTCTTAGTAGTTAGTACCCGGACGTAACACCGCAAAATTCATTGATCTCTTTTTATGTTTCGATAATTCACTTCTTATTAGACTCCCCTCTTGCAACATGTTATCGTCCTCGACGTCCCCCATCTCCTTCGAGAAATAGTCCCACTTCTGATTGCAGTAAGAAAGGAAAAATACTGCTACATAGCCGCCCTTCCTAAGATGTCTTCTGTATTACTTTCTTGTGCTAAAATCATTCCCTCAGAAATAGGATCGTAACCTTCAAGGGAGGCTTGCTATGCGATATCCTTTAGGACTTACTCGACTCTAGATAGCCTTTGGAACCTATTCCATTAAGCCTAGTGACATCAATCCCCTTAGTTCAAGCGCAAGGGAATGGATCAAAGAACTAAACACCTTTCCAATACCGACAGCAGCTCCCGCTGTTAGTGCAATTGAATTAGAATATGCTCTTACTGTTGGAGAATACCCTGCTACTCACTATTCCATTTCAACTCTTACTAGATTTTAATATTATACAAACATTATACGCAAAGCCATTCTCTCGTAAGCGGAG